TTATTCCAAGTATTAAAAATATCTCTATTCTTCCGACCGGAGTTTTATGGAAGCCCCTTATCGGATTTGAACCGATGACTTACGCCTTACCATGGCGTTACTCTACCGCTGAGTTAAAAGGGCTTATTTGATTGAATTATTGAATGGGTTATTATGTGGATACAATATATATATACAATCTATATATATATATATAGAATATAATATAGATATAGAATTATATATATATATTATTATATATTAATAATATATAATTAATACAGATATTCTATTTTAATATTAAATTAAAATATTAATTCAATATTAATACAGAGTATAGATATAATACGGATATATAATATATATAATATAATATTAGTTATTATTAGTATTAGTTTATTAGTATTTTATTATGTATATACAGTATATATACATAAGTCCATACGGTAGACTCATACTTGCTAGTGGCTTTTTATTGAAAAAAAAATCGATTTACCCAGCAAGTCTAAGGTAAATTGTAATGAATTGTTTCAAGACCGAACCAAATTTTTTTCTTTCATTGAATGAATTGATTTCCATCAGAATAAAGTTCACTTACACGTACACCTACCCATTCGACATAAATTTCAAGGTATCTCATCAAATCCTGTGATGAAGAAATTCTCGAAAATTCTTTGAATTTTTTTAGGAGACAAAACAAGTAGAATTTTTTCATCACGCTTACTGGTTGTTAATTTCCTTCTTTTATTGTGAGATATTCTTATCTCATCTTAACAATAAATGAATCAATGAATGGAAGAATGAAAGCGAAAGAAGTGGAGCTTAACCCCCCTTTTTGTTTTGGACCAGCGACTCCCCGAAAACCCTATACTTTTACTTTGTTACTTTAGTATTATTTACACTTTTTTATATTTATATTAGACGAAATAAATATAGATTTCGATACTAGATTTAGATTTTTTTCTATATCTAGATTTTTTTATATATCTAGATTTATATATATATTTTTTTTTATATATAGATATAGAGATAGAGTAGAGAATTCCCATTCTAATGAGATTCATGAATATGAATGACAAATCAACAAGTTATCTGCAATTAGGAAAAGCGGAAAGATTCCTCGGATCTAATCATACATTGACAATTAAAAAAAAACTCTTCATACTATGATCATAGTATCATGACAGTTAGACAAGCGGGCCCCCATCGTCTAGCGGTTCAGGACATCTCCCTTTCAAGGAGGCGGCGGGGATTCGACTTCCCCTGGGGGTAGGGGACTAGGAAAGGAAGTTGATCACGAATTCCCAATAGTCTTACAAGCGATTCCTCCTGGGTCGATGCCCGAGCGGTTAATGGGGACGGACTGTAAATTCGTTGGCAATATGTCTACGCTGGTTCAAATCCAGCTCGGCCCAAAAATTCGCCAATCTACCACGTATAATCCCCGCGCCCCTCAAAAATACTCGATACGGAGATAAAGAATCCAAATTTCTGCTAGATCCCTTATTTCTCTGGGATTGTAGTTCAATTGGTCAGAGCACCGCCCTGTCAAGGCGGAAGCTGCGGGTTCGAGCCCCGTCAGTCCCGACGGATCCACTAAATACATCAATCAATTCGAAAGGGGGCCAGGGGCAGAATTTCATTCCCAAAAAAAAGACCCTTTTTTCTTTTTTCTTTTCTTTGCGGTAGGAGATGGGCGGATTAATACAATTATACGTAGCATTATAGTAAGCATTCCAAGAAATCCCGGATCCTTTTTTTCGATTGTTCCCGATCCGTGGAATAGAATACTATGTTCTTTTTTTTGGAGAGGGGCACACATACACAAATGGAATTCACAATAAAAAATGAATTTAACAAGATTCCCCTAAGACTAAGAGAATTAGAAGACTTTTCTAGATTAAACAATTTCTCTTTATGGCCCCGGTTTTGTATAACCTCAATTACTAATTAAAAAATGGATTGCATTCAAATTGCACGCTGAGCCTTTGATATATACCCAGTGCTAATAATCTACGGAAGGGGGTAAAGGACAGAGGTCCTCTTAGCATTAGCAATGGAATAATAAATTAGTTTCTTTCTTGTTTTGATTTGTAACTATGTGACTAATGGAAGTGGAAGGGCAATCTGATGATACTTCATCAGATCATTGTACATAGAGTAGATTATAGAAAAAAAAAAGAACGGAAACAGACGATAAATATAAATAAAGGAATTTGGGATTGGGTCAGGAATCCGAGCTGGGATTCGGTATGGATAAAAAAACTTCCTATGTTATACTATTCCATTTTCGACGACAAATTGATTTGACAGCTCAGATATTGTTATTCATGATATTCATCCGATTCAAAACCCGCGAGATTAAGAGGGAATTCATTCATTGAATTTACAAGTGAAAGCTATGGGACTAAATCCCGAGTTATTGCGAAGTAAAAAAAATATTAGATTATGGGAGTAAATATTCTTATGGGAGTAAATATTCTTGCATTTGTTGCTACTGCACTATTCGTTCTAGTTCCTACCGCCTTTCTACTTATCATTTACGTAAAAACAATCAGTCAAAATAATTAATTAATTAATCATTAATTTTAAATTTGAATTAAACTTTACTTCTGAGTTCTTATCAAAAAAGGATTCCAATTTTTGCGAAACTTAAATGAAATAAGCGGACTATAATCAGCAGTATTCTAATAGATAGATCGTATGGTAGAAAGAATTAGATGAATCTTTCGACCATATGATCTATTGGTATTATTGTAGTGTATAAAGTTGTACTCTAGAATAAAGGTAGAGGCTAAATCTAGCTTAATATACAATTATTATACAATATTATATATGTATATATTATATATGTATGCGGATCTCAATTCCATATATGGAATTGACATAGCATCCAATTCTATTTATTTGCTACACCTATTTGTATTTGTTTCGATCAATATGAAATAATAGTTTTACTCTTATTCTTATGTCTTAGGGTTCTAATTACTAGTTACTATATTTTTTCTGATGTTCAATACAAATCTCGGTATCTATCAAAAGAAATAAATCCCTAAAGAAAAAACGATAGGGATTTCTATAAGTTAACGCCTGGGACCATGATATGAAATGTGAGTCGATAAAGCATAAATAAAATTTATAAAATTAGAAAGCAGTCGGTAAATGTGCGATATGCCACTCGCCTGAGGGAAGATCCTCCTATCTATTATCTATATTATCTCGTTAGACAACCGCTATGTTTATACCCTTTCTCATAGAAAGTGCGTATACACTTAACAAAACTACTTCTTCTTTGAATTCTTGTAACAGTAAACAGGGAAACAAATCAAATAATAATAAAAAAGTCGGGTCTTTCTTAGTATCCATCTAGAAGCCTGGTAAGAGCTCCTCGATTGAAATAAAAAATTTAGGAAAAATTGGATTGGACTAAATTTCCTATCATTTAGATCCCTTTCGAAATACAAAGATAGGAGAAATTTCTCTTTAATTGAAGAGTATGATTCATATAATACATTACTTCATCCGAATCCAATGGAATTCTAAATGAAGATCTTTTTTTTTTCGTTCAAAACGCGTTGCAGAACGATCTAGAAAACAGTTGATACTCTTTGATTCCCCAACTCAATTAGTAATACCCCTAGAGTCCACTTCTTCCCCACACTACGAGCGAAAGGGAAAATGTAAAGACTACCATTAAAGCAGCCCAAGCGAGACTTACTATATCCATGTGAATTATGTCCCCTTATTTCTATTTCTATAACTATGAAAGAGTTATTCCATCATTCCTCACTAATAATAGTATAGTGGAATCGGGGGTGCAGAGTCAAAAGGGGATTCTGATCGAACACTATTGATAAACCAATTCACTAAATCCACCTATTTTTTATTAAAAAAAAATTCCTATATGATGATTTCCAATCAGCAAAGATGAAACATAAGCAAAATACATAGTAACATCTCGGGGGGAATGTTCTTAATGGAACGCATAGGAATAATAAGTTTTGTTGATCCTCATAAGTAAAAGTAAATAAGTAAAAAAAGCGGAAAATCCTTATCTAAAATCCCATTTGATATAATTCGTACCCTTTCCATTTTTATCTGTGAAATAATAGGGAGACAGTAGAAGTATATTCTTGATTAGGGGTTGAAATTCTTTCTCTTTTTCTTTTGCCCTTTACTATAATTTAAATTCAAAGTGAATTATCCATCCACTCGAATATTGATTGGATACCTGAGGACTGAGAAGTTTTTGGGAGTCCGTCGTATATGTCGTATATAAAGTATCTTCTGTCCCCCCCCCACCACTATTGTAATAGAATTTTTTTCCTATCCAGGCTCTCCAATCTAATCCAAGGTCCAGCCATTCGACACTAGATTAGTAGTACAGCGATTAGTGATTAGTGGAATCTCGAAGTCTTGATAACCCGTCTACTATTAGAATATTTCTAGAATATTTCCTTAAATCCTAGATACCAGGATTTACAGAAAACCCCCTCCCCAGCCGGATGCTTCGAATCAAACAAATATCAACGGTCCGCTTCTGCTGGGAAATACTTCGGCGAGTTATATCAACCGAACAGAAGAAGATATTTCGAGTCTTTTGTTTTGTTGATCAGGCGACACCCGGATTTGAACTGGGGAAAAAGGATTTGCAGTCCCCCGCCTTACCACTCGGCCATGCCGCCAAAATGATAGAAAATCTATGACGCAGTACGGAACTTTCTTTTATTGGATTTGCACCTTGAGTTCCGTTTTTCTTAACTTCTAACCCTTTTCTTTCCTATTCTTATTCTTTCCTAATTCTAAAAGAAATCCTTCCCGCCCTTTGATTGGATTGGATCCACCCATCTTAAAATAGCCAACTTCTCTCACTTTCTATTGACTATTGACAAAGGAAATGTGGATTTTCATTCGCAAAAGTATAAATTTATGACAAATTTGAACCGTTAACTGTTGCCTGCTGGCTGCGAATTCATGAACGATTTGAATCTCCAAATTGTTTTTTCTTTTCCTAATGACAT